AATGAATTGCCTGATAAAAAGGATTACCTTGATAGGGTAAATCATAAAGATTTAATGCTTTATTCATTACTTATATTTAATAGAATTAAACTATTTCTAAAAGTATCAAAAACTTTTGTGCATCATACACTAAAATATATAAAAAGATAAGCTAACTAAGCTATTGGGTTCATACCCCACTTATAAAGGTTATAATCCTTTTCTTTTTAATCAAAAAAATTTCTAATAATATTTTTTTAATTATATTAATTTTTGGGTCATTAATTACTATTTCAGCTAATTCTTGACTTGGTGCTTGAATAGGTTTAGAAATTAATTTACTTTCATTTATCCCCCTAATAAATGAAGGTAAAAAAAATTTAATAACCTCTGAAAGAAGCTTAAAATACTTTTTAACTCAAGCCTTTGCTTCATCTATTTTATTATTTGCTATTATTTTAATAATAATATCATTTAATTTAAATTGAATTAATAATAATTTTTATGAATTATTAATTTTATCAACATTATTATTAAAAAATGGAGCTGCTCCCTTTCATTTTTGATTTCCTGGAGTTATAGAAGGATTAAGATGAATTAATGGTTTAATTCTTATAACTTGACAAAAAATTGCTCCTTTAATATTAATTTCTTATAATATCAATTATAATTTTTTTTTAATTGCTATTATTTTATCAATAATTATTGGAGCATTAGGAGGTTTAAATCAAACATCATTACGAAAATTAATAGCTTTTTCTTCAATTAATCACTTAGGTTGAATATTAATAGCAATAATAAATAATGAATTATTATGATTAATTTATTTTATTTTTTATTTTTTTCTTTCTATATCTATTGTTTTATTATTCAATAATCTAAAACTATTTCATTTTAATCAAATTTTTAATTTTTCAATAATAAATCCAGTAATTAAATTTTTTTTATTCTTAAATTTATTATCTTTAGGAGGATTACCTCCATTTTTAGGATTTTTACCTAAATGATTAGTTATTCAAAATTTAGTAGAAACACATCAATTATTTTTATTATTTATTTCTGTTTGTTTAACATTAATCACTTTATATTATTATTTACGAATATCTTATAGTATTTATATGTTAAATTTTAATAAAAATTCTTGAATATTAATTAATAATTTTAACAATAAAAATATAACTTTTATTTTAACTATAAATTTTTTTTCTATTATAGGATTAATAATTATTTCATTAATTTATTTAATTTTATAATAAGAATTTAAGTTAATTAAACTAATAGCCTTCAAAGCTGAAAATATTTGTATTACTCTTTTAATTCTTAAACTTTAATAATTAAAAAATTATTCCTTCAGAATTGCAGTCTAATATCATTATTGAATATAAAGTTTGATTAAAAAGAATTATTCTTATATATAAATTTACAATTTATCGCCTAAACTTCAGCCATTTAATCGCGACAATGACTATTTTCTACAAATCATAAAGATATTGGAACATTATATTTTATTTTTGGAGCTTGAGCTGGAATAATTGGTACTTCATTAAGTATTCTTATTCGAGCAGAATTAAGTCAACCTGGAGTATTTATTGGAAATGATCAAATTTATAATGTTATTGTAACTGCCCATGCTTTTATTATAATTTTTTTTATAGTTATACCAATTATAATTGGAGGATTTGGAAATTGATTAGTTCCTTTAATATTAGGAGCTCCTGATATAGCTTTTCCTCGAATAAATAATATAAGTTTTTGAATACTACCTCCTTCATTAACATTACTACTTTCAAGTAGTATAGTAGAAAATGGAGCTGGAACTGGATGAACAGTTTATCCCCCTCTTTCATCTGGTACAGCCCATGCTGGAGCTTCAGTTGATTTAGCTATTTTTTCTTTACATTTAGCTGGTATTTCATCAATTTTAGGTGCAGTAAATTTTATTACAACAGTAATTAATATACGATCTTCAGGAATTACACTTGATCGAATACCTTTATTTGTTTGATCAGTTGTTATTACTGCTGTTCTTTTACTTCTTTCTTTACCAGTATTAGCTGGAGCTATTACTATATTATTAACTGATCGAAATTTAAATACTTCATTTTTTGATCCAATTGGAGGAGGAGATCCAATTTTATATCAACATCTATTTTGATTTTTTGGACATCCAGAAGTTTACATTTTAATTTTACCTGGATTTGGAATAATTTCCCATATTATTACTCAAGAAAGTGGAAAAAAGGAAACATTTGGAACTTTAGGAATAATTTATGCTATACTAGCAATTGGATTATTAGGATTCATTGTATGAGCTCACCATATATTTACAGTTGGTATAGATGTTGATACTCGAGCTTATTTTACATCTGCTACAATAATTATTGCTGTACCTACTGGTATTAAAATTTTTAGTTGATTAGCTACATTACATGGAACACAATTAAATTATACTCCAGCTTTATTATGATCATTAGGATTTGTATTTTTATTTACTGTTGGAGGTTTAACAGGAGTTGTTTTAGCTAATTCATCTATTGATATTGTTCTTCATGATACTTATTATGTAGTAGCTCATTTCCATTATGTATTATCTATAGGAGCTGTATTTGCTATTATAGCTGGATTTATTCATTGATATCCTTTATTAACAGGACTAGTAATAAACCCAATATGATTAAAAATTCAATTTACTATTATATTTATTGGAGTAAATTTAACATTTTTCCCTCAACATTTCTTAGGATTAGCAGGAATACCACGTCGATATTCTGATTTTCCCGATAGTTATTTAACATGAAATATTGTATCTTCTTTAGGAAGAACAATTTCATTATTTGGAATTGTATTCTTTTTATTTATTATTTGAGAAAGTATAATTTCTCAACGAACTCCTTCATTCCCAATACAATTATCATCATCAATTGAATGATATCATACTCTTCCACCTGCAGAACATACTTATGCAGAACTTCCACTATTATCATCTAATTTCTAATATGGCAGATTAGTGCGATGAATTTAAGCTTCATATATAAAGAATTTTATCTTTTGTTAGAATTACTAATGGCAACCTGAGCAAATTTAGGATTACAAGATAGTTCTTCACCTTTAATAGAACAATTAAATTTTTTTCATGATCATACAATTTTAATTTTAATTATAATTACAGTATTAATTGCATATGTAATATTTATATTATTTTTTAATAAATTTACTAATCGATATTTATTACATGGACAAACTATTGAAATTATTTGAACAATTTTACCAGCAATTATTTTAATATTTATTGCTTTTCCTTCATTACGATTATTATATTTATTAGATGAAATTAATTCTCCTTTAATTACTTTAAAGGCTATTGGTCATCAATGATATTGAAGCTATGAATATTCAAATTTTATAAATTTAGAATTTGATTCATATATAATTCCAACAAATGAATTAGATATAAATGGATTCCGATTATTAGATGTAGATAACCGAATTATTTTACCTTTAAATAATCAAATTCGAATTCTAGTAACTGCTACTGATGTTCTTCATTCATGAACTGTGCCTTCTTTAGGTGTAAAAATTGATGCTACACCAGGACGATTAAATCAAACTAATTTTTTAATTAATCAATCTGGACTTTTCTTTGGACAATGTTCTGAAATTTGTGGAGCTAATCATAGTTTTATACCTATTGTTATTGAAAGAATTCCAATAAATTATTTTATTAAATGAGTTTCTTCTCAATTAAATTCATTAGATGACTGAAAGCAAGTACTGGTCTCTTAAACCATTATATAGTAAATTAGCACTTACTTCTAATGATTTACAAATTTTTAAAAAAAAAATTAGTTTAACCCAAAAACATTAGTATGTCAAACTGAAAACATTAGATTTTCTAATATTTTTTAATTCCACAAATAGCCCCTATTAGATGATTAACTTTATTTTTAGTTTTTTCTATTACATTAGTAATTTTCAATATTAAAAATTATTTTTGTATTTCATATTCATCAAACCAAACAGCCCAAAATATTAATATTAAATCTTTTAAAATAAATTGAAAATGATAACAAATTTATTTTCTGTATTTGACCCTTCAACAACTATTTTTAATTTATCATTAAATTGATTAAGAACTTTTCTTGGATTACTAATTATTCCAACTTCATATTGATTAATACCAAATCGATTTCAAATTATCTGAAATAATATTTTAATTACTTTACATAAAGAATTTAAAACATTATTAGGTCCTAATGGTCATAATGGAAGAACATTAATATTTATTTCATTATTTTCTTTAATTATATTTAATAATTTCTTAGGATTATTTCCATATATTTTTACTAGTACTAGTCATTTAACATTAACTTTAACTTTAGCTTTTCCTTTATGATTAAGCTTTATACTATATGGATGAATTTGTCATACACAACATATATTTGCTCACTTAGTACCTCAAGGTACTCCCCCTGTTTTAATACCTTTTATAGTGTGTATTGAAACAATTAGTAATGTAATTCGTCCTGGAACATTAGCTGTTCGATTAACAGCAAATATAATTGCTGGACATTTATTAATAACATTATTAGGAAATACAGGACCTATATCAACATCTTATATTATTCTTTCATTAATTTTAATTACTCAAATTGCTCTTTTAGTATTAGAATCTGCTGTTGCTATTATTCAATCATATGTATTTGCAGTTTTAAGAACTTTATATTCTAGTGAAGTAAATTAATGTCAACACATGCAAATCACCCTTTTCATTTAGTAGATTATAGCCCATGACCTCTTACTGGAGCTATTGGAGCTATAACAACTGTTACTGGACTTGTTCAATGATTTCACCAATATGATTTAACATTATTTACTTTAGGAAATATTATTACTTTATTAACTATATATCAATGATGACGAGATATTTCTCGAGAAGGAACATTTCAAGGATTACATACTTTACCTGTTACTTTAGGACTACGATGAGGAATAATTTTATTTATTGTTTCAGAAATTTTTTTTTTTATTTCTTTTTTTTGAGCTTTCTTTCATAGTAGTCTTTCACCTACAATTGAATTAGGAATAACTTGACCACCTGTAGGAATTATTGCTTTTAATCCATTTCAAATTCCTCTTTTAAATACTGCTATTTTATTAGCTTCAGGAGTTACTGTTACATGAGCTCATCATAGTCTTATAGAAAATAATCACACTCAAGCTACTCAAAGTTTATTTTTTACAGTTTTATTAGGAATTTATTTTTCTATTCTTCAAGCTTATGAATATATTGAAGCTTCATTTACAATTGCAGATAGTGTATATGGATCAACATTTTTTATAGCAACTGGATTTCATGGGCTTCATGTACTAATTGGAACATCTTTTTTATTAGTATGTTTATTTCGACATATTAATTATCATTTTTCAAAAAGTCATCATTTTGGATTTGAAGCTGCAGCTTGATATTGACACTTTGTTGATGTAGTTTGATTATTTTTATATATTTCAATTTACTGATGAGGTAGATAATTTATAAAGTATATATTTGTATATATGACTTCCAATCATAAGGACTAAATAATTTTAGTATAAATAATTTTAATTTTATTAATTATAAGTTGTATTATTTTTATTATTACTATTATTGTAATAATATTAGCTACTTTTTTATCAAAAAAAACTATTATTGATCGAGAAAAAAGTTCCCCATTTGAATGTGGATTTGATCCTATAAATTATTCTCGATTACCTTTTTCTCTTCGATTTTTTTTAATTGCTATTATTTTTTTAATTTTTGATGTAGAAATTGCTTTAATTTTACCAATAATTTTAATTATTAAATCATCTAATTTATTAAACTGATCAATTACAAGCTTATTTTTTATTTTTATTTTATTAATTGGATTATATCATGAATGAAATCAAGGAGCTTTAGAATGAAATAACTAAATATGAAGCGATATATTGCAATTAGTTTCGACCTAATCTTAGGTGAAATTCACCCATATTTTGGGATAATAGTTAATTATAACATTTAATTTGCATTTAAAAAGTATTGATTCTATCAATTTATCTTATTAATTGAAACCAAAAAGAGGTATATTACTGTTAATAATATCATTGAATATTTATATTCCAATTAAATATAAAGAAATATAAATGGAATTAAACCATTAAAGATAAAAGTTAGCAGCTTTTTCTTGATCAACATATTTCTATTTATATAGTTTAAATAAAACATTACATTTTCACTGTAAAAATAAAAATTTATTTTTTATAAATATTTAAAAATTACAATAATTTCCCTAACATCTTCAGTGTCATGCTCTAAATATAAGCTATTTAAATTTAAATCAAAAATATACTTATTAAAACTAATACAATTACTCACAATAAATAACTTAATAAATAAATTTTTAAATTATTATTTTGAAATTCTTGAATATATAAAGAGTAATTTTTTAATTGATTATATAATATTTGACCTCCAAAAAATTCACTTCATCCTTGATCAAAACTTTTATAACTATATAATCCTAAATTTATTGGAAAATTAATAATTCCTAAAGTAGAAATAATTGGCATAAATCATATACTCCCAGCAAATCTACTTAAACCATAATTTATTAAAGATTTATTATAAAAAAATAAAGAAATATTACTTATTAAATAACCAGAAAATCCCCCTAAAATACAAACAATTAAAGTTAATATTTTTATATCAAAAGGTAAACAAATTATATCTGGATTAAAAAATATTAATCAATTTAATATTCTTCCTCCAATAATAGCTATTACTATTAAAAAAAAAATTCTAAAACTTATTGTTCAACCTTTATCATTTAATATATTTAATGAAGTTATATTAAAATCTCCTGTTATTGAATAATAAACTAATCGAAAAGAATAACATACTGTCAAGCCAGTAGAAAAAAAAAAAAGAAAAAAAGAAAAAAAATTAATATAAGATAATATAACTACTTCTAAAATTAAATCTTTTGAGTAAAATCCTGCTAAAAAAGGTATTCCACATAAAGCTAAATTAGCAATATTAAAACAACTACATGTTAAAGGTATTCTTATTCTTAATCTTCCTATAAATCGAATATCTTGTGCATTTTTTGTATTATGAATAATTACTCCAGCACATATAAATAATAATGCTTTAAATAAAGCATGAGTAAGTAAATGAAAAAAAGCTAATTTATAAAATCCAATTGATAAAATTCTTATTATTAAACCTAATTGTCTTAAAGTAGATAAAGCAATAATTTTTTTTAAATCAAATTCAAAATTAGCTCCTAATCCAGCTATAAATATTGTTAAACCTGAAATTAATAATAAAAACTGTCCTATAAAAGAATCTACTAATAAAATATTAAATCGAATTAATAAATATACCCCTGCTGTTACTAAAGTAGAAGAATGAACTAAAGCAGAAACAGGTGTAGGAGCAGCTATAGCTGCAGGTAATCAAGAAGAAAATGGGATCTGAGCTCTTTTAGTTATAGCAGCTAATATAACTAAAGACCCAATAATTATTATTTCAAAACTTTTATTTATTATATCTAAATAAAAAATATAATTTCAACTTCCATAATTTAATATTCAAGCAATAGCTAATAATAATGCTACATCTCCAATTCGATTAGATAAAGCAGTTAATATTCCAGCATTATAAGACTTTACATTTTGAAAATAAATAACTAAACAATAAGAAACTAATCCAAGACCATCTCATCCTAATAAAATTCTAATTAAATTAGGTCTAATAATTAATATTATTATTGATAATACAAATATTAAAACCAATAAAATAAATCGATTAACATTAAAATCTTCAGCTATATATTGATTTCTATAAAAAATTACTAATGAAGAAATTAATAAAACAAATGATATAAATATTAAACTTATTCAATCAAATAAAAATGTTATCACAATAGATATTCTATGTAAAGAAACAACTTCTCACTCAATAAAATAAACTAAATCATTAAATAAAAATTTTAAACTAAAAAAAAATAAAGAAATTCTAATAAAAATTAAAATATAAAAACTATTTTTACAATAATTAACTAAATTATTCACGATCTAAAATGAAACATTTCATATCATTGACACCACAAATCAATATTTTTATTAAACTATTTAAATTAAATTCATAATATACAAAAATTTCTTTTTATAATCAATAAATTTAAAGGTAATCAATGTAATATTAATAATAAATACTCTCGTCTAACTCCTGAAGAAAAAAAAAATATTCCTGAATAAACCTTTCCATGTTGACTATAAGCAAATAAATATAATGTATAAGCAGCTCTAAAAAAAGATAATAAAGCTAAACTGATTATTGTTAATCAAGATCAACTAACAATTCTATTTAATAAAGAAATTTCTCCCAATAAATTTAGTGTTGGTGGAGCTGCTATATTACCTGAACATAATAAAAATCATCATAATGCTATTCTAGGTATAAAATTTAATATTCCTTTATTAATTAATAAACTTCGTCTTCCTATTCGTTCATAAGAAATATTTGCTAAACAAAATAATCCAGAAGAACAAAGTCCATGAGCTAATATTAAAGTATAAGATCCTCTTAATCCTCAATATGTTATAGTTAATAATCCACTTAAAACAATTCCTATATGAGCAACAGATGAATAAGCAATTAATGCCTTTAAGTCTATTTGACGTAAACAAATTAAACTTACTAAAACTCCTCCAATTAAACTAATTCTAATTCAAATATAATTAAACTTTATACCTATAATTTGTAATAATGAAAACACTCGTAATAAACCATAACCACCTAATTTTAATAAAATCCCAGCTAAAATTATAGAACCAGATACTGGAGCTTCTACATGAGCTTTTGGTAATCATAAATGAACTAAAAATATTGGTATTTTTACTAAAAAAGCAAATACTATACATAAATATAAAAATTCTAAATTATATAATTTACAATAATTTAAAAGAATAATATTTATTGTAAAATCATTATTCTTAATATAAAAAATACCAATTAATAAAGGTAAAGAAGCTAATAATGTATAAAATAATAAATAAACTCCAGCTTGTAATCGTTCAGGTTGATAACCTCATCCTAAAATTAAAAATAAAGTAGGAATTAAACTACTTTCAAAAAATAAATAAAATATAAATAAACTTATTGAACTAAAAGTTAAAATTAATATTAATAATAAAAATAAAATTATAAATAAAAATAAATTTGTATAATTATTTAAACGTACAACTCTTTCTCTAGCTATTAATATTAATGCACAAATTCAAAAACTTAATAAAATTAATCCATATGATACTATATCTATACCAAAATAATAAGAAATATTACAAAAATAATATATTGAACTAATTTTAATTATAAATAAAAAAGAACCTAAAAAAAGTAAATTTTGAACCATTCAATAAATATTTTTATAAAATATAAAAATATTTATAAATAAAATTATAAAAATAAATTTTAACATTGTAAAATAGAAAAACTTTGAAAATAATCATTACCATGAGTACGAATTATAGATACTAAAATAGATAAACCTAAAACCCCTTCACAAACACAAAAAGTTAAAAAAAACATTCTAAAATATCCTTCATAATTTATAAAATTTAATATAAAAAATAATAATATAAATAATATTAATACTATAAATTCTAAACTTAATAAAGTACATAATAAATGTTTTCGAGTTGAAATAAAAACAATACATCCAAATATAAATATAATAATTATAAAATAATATAATAAAAAATTTGACATTAATTGTTTTAATAGTTTAATAAAAACATTAGTCTTGTAAACTAAAAATAAAAATTATTTTTTTTAAAACTTCAAGAAAAAAGAAATCTCTTTGTCACTAACTCCCAAAGTTAATATTTTAAATAAACTATTTCTTGATATTATAATAATTATATTCTTATGTTTTATTACTAGTTTTATTTTTATACAAATAAAACATCCATTAGCTATAGGATTAATGTTATTAATTCAAACATTTTTAACATGTTTAATAACTGGAATTTATTCAAAAACTTTTTGATTTTCTTATGTATTATTTTTAATTTTTATAGGAGGAATATTAGTTTTATTTATTTATGTTACTTCTCTATCCTCAAATGAAATATTTTCTATATCATTTAAATTAACTTTTATTTCCATTATAATAATTTTTTTATTTTTAATTATTTCATACTTTTTTGATAATTCATTAATAGAAAATTTTATTAAAAATAATGAAAGAATTCAATTATTTAATAAAAATAATTTATTTTATGAAAATTTTTTATCTTTAAATAAAATATATAATTTTCCTACAAATTTAATTACTCTTCTACTAATTAATTATTTATTTTTAACTTTATTAGTAACTGTAAAAATTACTAAAAAAAATTATGGGCCATTACGTCCTATAAATTAATGAATAAACCATTACGAAAAAGACACCCTTTATTTAAAATTGCTAATAATGCTTTAGTTGACTTACCAGCTCCATCTAATATTTCTGCTTGATGAAATTTTGGTTCATTACTAGGTCTTTGCTTAGTAATCCAAATTATCACAGGTTTATTTTTAGCTATACATTATACTTCAGATATTGAAACAGCATTTAATAGAGTAAATCATATTTATCGAGATGTAAATAATGGATGATTCCTACGAATTTGTCATGCTAATGGAGCATCATTTTTTTTTGCTTGTTTATTTACACATGTAGGACGAGGAGTATATTATAATTCCTATTTATATGTTCCTACATGAATAGTTGGGGTAATTATTTTATTTATAGTAATAGCAACAGGATTTTTAGGATATGTTTTACCATGAGGACAAATATCTTTCTGAGGAGCTACAGTAATTACAAATTTAATATCAGCTATTCCATATTTAGGAACTGATTTAGTACAATGAATTTGAGGAGGATTTGCTGTTGATAATGCAACATTAACACGATTTTTTACATTTCATTTTGTTCTTCCATTTATTATTGCAGCTTTAACAATAATTCATTTATTATTTCTTCATCAAACAGGATCTAATAATCCATTAGGTCTTAATAGAAATGTAGATAAAATTCCTTTTCATCCTTATTTTATTTACAAGGATATTGTTGGTTTTATTATTTTTATTTGAATTTTAATTGGATTTATTTGAAAATTTAATTATTTATTAATAGATCCTGAAAATTTTATTCCAGCTAATCCATTAGTTACTCCTGTTCATATTCAACCTGAATGATACTTTTTATTTGCTTATGCTATTCTTCGATCAATTCCTAATAAATTAGGAGGAGTAATTGCATTAGTTCTATCAATTGCAATTTTAATAATTCTTCCTTTTACTCATACTAGTAAATTCCGAGGATTACAATTCTATCCTTTAAATCAAATTTTATTTTGAAATATAGTAATTATTGCTTCTTTATTAACATGAATTGGAGCTCGACCAGTAGAAGATCCTTATGTATTAACAGGTCAAATTTTAACTGTTTTATATTTTTCTTATTTCTTAATTAATCCTTTATTATCTAAATATTGAGATAAATTATTAAATTAAATTAATAAGCTTTTATAGTGTATGTCTTGAAAACATAAGAAAGAAGTAAAATCTTCTATTAATTTTTATACTAAAAAAAATTCATTAAAATAATAAAGATAAAATAAATAACTTTACCCCAATAAAAAAAAATAAATAATTTAAAGATATCGGTAAAAAACTTTTTCAAGCTAAATATATTAATTTATCATATCGAAATCGAGGTAATGTTCCACGAACTCAAATAAATAAAAAAGAAATTATAGTTAACTTAAAAAAAAATAATAAACTATAAATATCTCTACCTAAAAATATTACACTAAATAATATACTTATAAATAAAATTCTAGAATATTCAGCTAAAAAAATTAAAGCAAATCCTCCACTTCTATATTCTACATTAAATCCAGATACTAATTCAGATTCACCTTCAGCAAAATCAAAAGGAGTACGATTAGTTTCTGCTAAACAAGAAGCAAATCATACTAATCCTAAAGGAAAACAAAATATAATAAATCAAATATATTTTTGAAATAAATAAAAATTCAAAAAATTATAATCTCCAATTAAAAAAATAAAACTTAATAAAATTAAAGCTAAACTTACTTCATAAGAAATTGTTTGAGCTACAGCTCGTAATCCCCCTAATAAAGCATAATTTGAATTAGAAGATCAACCAGCAACTATTACTGTATAAACTCCTAAACTAGTAATACATAAAAAAAATAATACACCTAAATTAAAAGAATATAATTTAATTAAATAAGGAATACATATTCAAATTAATAAAGATAAAAATAAAGAAAAAATAGGAGAAAAATAATAAAAAATATAATTAGATAATAAAGGATAAGTTTGTTCCTTAGTAAATAATTTAACAGCATCTCTAAAAGGTTGTAATAAACCTATAAATCCTACTTTATTAGGACCTTTTCGAATTTGAATATAACCTAAAACTTTTCGTTCTAATAAAGTTAAAAATGCAACTCCAACTATAACACAAATTACTAATAATAATCTTCCAATTAATGATAATAATAAATCTATATAAAACAATACTATTTATAATTATTAAATTATATTTATAAATTCTAAATTTATTGCACTAATCTGCCAAAATAGTTAAATAATATTAATATTAATCATATCATTAAAATCTATATTTTTTATATTAGGTCCTTTCGTACTATAATATAATAATTAATTAAGGATAGAAACCAACCTGGCTTACGCCGGTTTGAACTCAGATCATGTAAGAATTCAAAGGTCGAACAGACCTAAACTTTAAACTTCTACACCTAAAAATAACTCTTAATCCAACATCGAGGTCGCAATCTTTTTTGTCGATATGAACTCTAAAAAAAAATTACGCTGTTATCCCTAAGGTAACTTAATTTTTTAATCAATAAAACTGGATCATTTATTCATATATTAATGTTAATAAATTTTAAAAGTTTTTTAAATTTTAATATCACCCCAATAAAATTTTTTATTAAATTATAAATTTTAAAATTCTTTTTAATTTATAAATAACAAAAATAAAGATCTATAGGGTCTTCTCGTCCTTTAATTTTATTTTAACTTTTTAATTAAAAAATAAAATTCTATATAATTTTAAAAAAGACAGTATATATCTCATTCAACCATTCATACAAGCCTCCAATTAAAAGACTAATGATTATGCTACCTTCGCACGGTCAAGATACTGCGGCCCTTTAATTTTTATCAGTGGGCAGGTTAGACTTTAAATTTAATTCAAAAAGACATGTTTTTGATAAACAGGTGAATATATATTTTGCCGAATTCCTTATTTAAACCTTTCATAAATAATTATTTATAAAAATTTTATATACTAATTTTATCATAATTTATAAATTTTTATTATTAAAATTTATATTTTAATAAATAATTTAATTTTATATTAAATAATTAAATTTTTAAAATAAATTATAACAAATTTATTAATAATAACTATTTTTAAGCTTATATTTATTAAATAATTAATTTAAAATTTAAAAATTTATTTTAAAGCTAATCCCTTAAAATATTAATTTTATAAAATAAATTATTTAAAATAATTAAATAATTTAAATTTATAAATCTAAATTAAATTTATTTCTTAAAAAACTAGATATATTTTAAAACGATTAACATTTCATTTCTAATTATATATTAAAAATAATTATTCCACAGTAACTTTTATATATAATTAAATCTTTAAAATTCGAGAAAAATTAATATAATAATTTTTTAATTAATAAACCCTGATACACAAGGTACAATAAATTAAATTTTCTTTTAAAATAAAAATTTTTCAAATTATTTCAATTTTCTTTTACAATACAAATAAACTATAATTAAAATTATTTTTTCTTTATAAAATACTAAAACCTAAAATTTTAAAATTATTTTTATTAAATAAATTAAATAAATAAATAAAATTAATAAATAAAATCTAATCAATTTAAATTGATTTGCACAAATTTCTTTTCAATGTAAATGAAATACTTTACTAATTAAGCTTTAAATTGTCTTTCTAGATACACTTTCCAGTACATCTACTATGTTACAACTTATCTTATTTTAAAAATAAGAACGATGGGCGATATGTGCATATTTTAGAGCTAAAATCATATAAATAATCTTTTTTATATTACTTTCAAATCCACTTTCAAATTTTTATTTCAAAAAATAATTCATATTAAATAAATTTATTGTAATCCATCTCTACTTAAACATAAACTGCACCTTGACCTGACATATTATCTTATTAAATATTAAGAAAATTTTATCTTATAATATATTCTGATGACGGCGATATACAAATTAAACAAATTTAAGTAAGGTTCAATGTGGATTATCAATTACAGGACAGATTCCTCTGAATAGACTAAAATACCGCCAAATTTTTTAAATTTTAAGAATATAACTAATACTACTTTAGTATGCTCATATTTATTTTTAATAATAGGGTATCTAATCCTAGTTTATTATAAAAAGTTTATAGCTTAAATTATTTTTTAAATTAATAATAAATAAATTTAAAAATTTCACCTAATAAATTTATATTTATATTAAAATTTGATTAATTTAACTACTACTAAAAATTTTTATTTGTATTATTTGTATAACCGCGGTAGCTGGCACAAATTTTACCAATACTATATATTATTACTAATACAAAATTTCTTTTTTATATTAATATTAATCACTGCGAATAAAATAATTAAATAATTTTTTTAAAATTAAATAAATTCACACAAAAATTTACATGTAAAATAAAATAATAATAAAAATATTAACCAAAATAAAATAATATATTTTATAATATAATAAAAACAAATAACTAAATTTAATTTTAAATAAATTTATTTATAATAAAATATAATAACAATAATTAATATTAATATTAAATTATTAAATAAGAATAAATAATAGTATATTCCTCCCCAACCTCAAAAAAAAAACCCCCATTTTTTTTTTGTATAATATATTTATAAATATAATCCCCATTTTATATTTATTTATATTATATCATTATAATTATTGTATAATTAAAATTCATTTTTATATAAAAAAAATCAAGTTATTTATATATATATATAATAATATCATATGAATTATTAAATTATTATTAATTAATAATATTTAGTAGACCCTTAATTTTTTTTTTTTTTTTTTTATTATATAAATATTTATATTATATATATTAATTTATCTATATATATATATATATTATAAATTTTTATATATATACCTTATTTATATATAACTATCAGTATTTTATATTAAATATTAATATATTAATAATTTTTTTTTTAAGTTAATTTTAGGACCCTTAGGCCTATAGATACTTCACTGTTATTATTATAAGAACCATAATTAATTTTTTTTTTTCATTTATATTTAATATTATATATTTATATATATATAGATATATTATTAAATTTATATATTAATAAATGTTTATATATATAATAAATATTTATATTATAAAGCATTTTTTTTTGGACCATTCTTTTTAAAATGACATAAAAAAAA